ATAGGTTTAGCCAGAGCATTTATAACACGGCCCAAATAAGCCTCGCTCACAGGTATCTGAGCAATTCTTCCTGTTGCTTTTACAGAACTTCCCTCTTGTATCATCAAACCGGCACCCATTAATACAACACCAACATTATTTGATTCCAAATTCAGAGCAATGCCTATTGTACCCTCTTCAAATTCTACTAATTCACCTGCCATTACTTCATCAAGACCATAAATACGAGCAATGCCGTCGCCTACTTGAAGTACGGTACCGGTATTCACAATCTTTACGTCTCTATTATATTGCTCAATCCGTTCACGGATAATATTACTAATTTCGTCGGCTCTGATGGTTGCCATGAGTCTTTCTTAAATCTTTTTCAGAAGCAAAGGAAAAGAAAATAATGCCTTCCGTAGAAGGACTAATCCGTTTTTTCTTTCATCGCTCTAAGCATGCCAATATTAGCACTGACGGTGCGTAAATGTAACTCGCTGTTCAAACAACTATTCAGAGTTCCTAGAGCTCCTTGTAGGGCTTGTTGGAAAACACGTTGTCGGACTTGATTAATCGCTCTTTCTTGTTCAAACTGAATGGTTTGGTTTTTAGAATTTTCTAATTGTTCCAAATTCTTAGAAGTTGAGTTGATCAAAGTCAATTTTTCTCGTTCTATCTCAGAGTATCCATTCACTCGATACTCATCCGCTTCCGTTTCCACTTTCCCTAAGCGGGCCCTGGCTTTTTCCAGCTGCTCAATGGCCCCTCCGCGGAGTTCTTCTGAATTTCGAATAGTACTCAAGATCCTCTGTTTTCGATTATCTAATAAATCACTTAATGAAAGTAGATTCTCTTGCCATTCATTTCAAAATTTCCATGATCTCTTCCCGAACCAAACATGAATCTTTCGATTCATTTGGCTCTCACGCTCAGTTACTTATGGGGCATTACCCCATTTTTTTTTTTTTTTATGTAATGAGCCTATCCTCTCTTCTCTGTTCGTATTACAAAATATCAAAATGGATCATTGATCCAAGACCAGACTCTTCGGAGGACTCTTCCGACCAGACAAAAATCTGTAATTCTCGGCAAAGTTGTTTTTTTTTAATCCAACAAATGCTTCTTTTCTTACTTTATACATAGGTCGTCGACTCAGCCTTGGAAAAGGGCGGGGTGCCTATGCCTATTTTTCCAGTAAATGGTTCAAATCGATTTTATCCATTTTTTATCCATATGAGTGCTCTATATCGGATAAATTGCCAACTACTTATTTTGACACTATCTCCATACTAACATAGTGGTAGAAAGAGTACCATCTTGGGCCTCGACTTCAAACGTTTTAGCCTTAACCATGTTAATAGTCCCACATTCTTGGTTGATAGAGAATCAAAGTGGATTTACCAATGAGTCACGAAATGCTATGGTTCGTACATATGATTTCTTAATTTATTCAGAAGTAATTCGTGAGATCGTGCGCCTTTCTTTCCTAGGTATAAAGAAAAACAAAAGAAAGTGCAGTTGGTTGGATCCAACCTATTTTTGAAATAAACAACTCGCACACACTCCCTTTCCAAAAAAGATCAATACACCAAGTACTACACTTAGATTTATTGGATTTGTTGCTAAAATATCGGTATTAAACCCGAAACTCCCGGCGGATGGCCAGTAACCCAAGAAAACGAAAGAATCGGTTACATTTTTCATAGGATCTCCTCTTATAGATAGGACTAACAAAATCAAACAGAATTCGTTTTGTATCACTTCGCCCCTTTTTGGATTGATTTTTTTATGAATTTCCTTATTTATTTCTAAATAGATTGCATTATTGAATATTGAATATGGAATTGGGAAATTTTTGATTATTATTATTTCAATTCAATGGAAGTTCCCAATAAGAAAATGACTTATTATTCTTAGAATTAGGCCCAGATTTCGTGTCAATTGTGAAATCCCTCGTTTGTTGTTGCAAAGCTTTCTAAAAACCAATCAAAAAGGGTTCCATTGGACTAAGAGCGGGAAAGAAGAAAGTGGCAAGTTCACAGTAAGAAAATAAGAAAAAAAGACTATCAAATTGATAGGATTAAACAAAGGGATTCGCAAATAAAAGCGCTAATGCCACGACCAGTCCATAAATTGTTAAAGCTTCCATAAAAGCCAGACTAAGTAATAAAGTACCTCGTATTTTACCCTCTGCCTCTGGTTGTCTCGCGATCCCTTCTACGGCTTGGCCCGCAGCAGTACCTTGACCAACTCCGGGTCCAATAGAAGCAAGCCCTACGGCCAATCCAGCAGCAATAACGGAAGCAGCAGAAATCAGTGGATTCATGGTAAGCTCCTCGCACCAAAATCAAGAAATGGTTAATGATACAATCAACCAATGAATTATGACTTATGATCGATTACTAAGATCTATACGATTGAAGTCACTAAGAACTTCGTATTGAAGTAATGCTATGATTGAATCATCAGAACTACTTCGATATCTCGTTTTTAGTTTTTATCCGAGGAGTCTTTATCAATATCAATGCATCCGACTCTCGTTCTTCCGTTTCTTTGTTCCGAACCATGCTTTCAATTCTGCGCCCTTTCTCTTCTATATGCTTGATTTCATCTGTTTATTCATTCGTCACAGACGAAACGGAAGGACTTCTATTGGAATCCTCATTGAAATTCACAGTGGGATAGGAAATAAAAAGGATGGGTGGTTCATAGAAAATCAGTCAATATCTACCATATACATTTCTTTCATAGCGTAAACCAACTATTCACATCTTAGATTCATCCGGATTCTAGAATCCTTCTTTGAACATACACAAGAGTTGTCTTCTAGCCATTACATATATATATATATATATACCTACCCTAAACCCCCCTTTTTCTCGGAATCATAATGTCGTAATTCACTGAACAAACAAATAGAAATAGAATCTTCATTGGGGGTATGGCATAAATGGGCCGGGAACCCTAGGAAAAAGATCTTTTAGTTTCCCTTTTTTTACAAAGCATATCGGAATCTTTTTTGCTACTACTCTAGATAGTATATACCGTATTTCTATCTATTATGGTCCCCAAATAGCTTATCTCGAGCCGCCCATACATTGGGTTGGGATAAGCGAAAGAAAGGCGAAAGCTCTTTTCAAAGCTAGTCAATGATGACCCTCCATGGACTCGCCTATATAAGCCGCAGCTAAAGTTGCAAAAATAAGAGCTTGAATACCACTTGTAAATAATCCAAGGAACATAACAGGTATAGGAACCACTGAAGGTACTAAAGAAACAAGAACAAGAACTACTAATTCATCAGCCAATATATTCCCGAAAAGTCGAAAACTAAGTGATAGGGGTTTTGTGAAATCTTCTAGGATGTTAATTGGTAAGAGGATTGGAGTTGGTTGAATGTATTTACCGAAATAACCCAAGCCTTTTTTGGTAAGACCCGCATAGAAATAGGCTACAGACGTGGGTAAAGCTAAAGCAACAGTAGTATTTATATCATTCGTGGGTGCGGCTAACTCCCCATGAGGTAGCTCTATGATTTTCCGAGGTAAAAGAGCCCCTGACCAGTTCGAAACAAAAATAAATAGGAACATAGTTCCAATAAAAGGAACCCAAGGACCATATTCTTCTCCAATCTGAGTTTTGCTCAAGTCTCGAATGAATTCAAGGACATATTCGAAGAAATTTTGACCGTCGGTCGGAATAGTTTGTGGATTTCGAACAGCTATAGTGGTTGAACCTAATAAGATAGCAATTACGACCCAAGAAGTAATAAGCACTTGGGCATGGACTTGGAAACCGCCTATTTGCCAATAGAAATGTTGGCCTACTTCCACACCGGATATATCGTATAACCCTTTTAGGGTGTTGATGGAACATGGTAGAACATTCATATTGCCCTCTAATAGAAGTAGAACTAAAAAAGGAATTATTTTGATTCCACTATTTCTTTCTCGACGCGCCTACTTGAATCGTATATTTCGGATACCAAGGAATCCCCCAAACAAAATCCCCAGTGATTTTTCTTTTTTTAGATTCAGGAATAGTAACCGATTCCATAAATCCATAAAATTCCCGAAGTCATTGACTTATTATTAATCAACGATTTGTTATAGAGCTAGAACGGCCCTCACAAATTGCCGAGACTAATTTGTTAAGAATGAATCGAATTGAAGCTATAGAGTCATCATTACTTGGAATCGGAAGATCTGCAAGATCCGGGTCACAATTTGTATCGATTAAACAAATCGTTGGAATTCCTAAAGTTACACATTCGCGAAGAGCCTTATATCCTTCTTGCTGATCAACGACGATTACAATATCAGGCAACCCCGTCATATATTTGATCCCACCCAGATATGGTTGCAAGTGATATAATTGTCTCTTCAACATTGCTGCATCTCTTTTCGGAAGACGGTTGAGTCTTCCCGTCTTTTGTTCCGCTCTCAAATTCCTGAACGTATGAAGTCTCAGTTCTGTAGTGGACCAATTCGTTGACATACCACCGAGCCATTTTTTATTAACATAATGACACCGAGCCCTTATTGCAGCCGATGCGACTGAATCAACTGCTATTTTTTTGGTACCAACTATTAAGAATTGTTTTCCCGTACTCGCTGCATCAAAAACTAAATTACAAGCTTCTGATAAAAAACGAGCAGTTCTAGTAAGATTTGTAATATGCATCCCTTTACGCTTTGCAGAGATGTAAGGTGCCATGCTAGGATTCCATTTCTTAGTCTTATGCCCAAAATGAACTCCTGCTTCCATCATCTCTTCCAAATTGATGTTCCAATATCTTCTTGTCATTTTTCCCCACACTTCCTCTTTTTTTTTTTTTTAAGAGACGAGGTACCCTAAATAAATAATTGTTCCGACGGAACCTTCTACCGGAGATTGACCGTTGATACACGGGCCTAGCCATTAATTCCTTTCTATCTATTCGTTATTATCTTTATTACCAAATCAAATAACCGGACTAGCTAGTGAAAGTGAAGTTAAAGGGATGACTTTGCTCTTAGAAATCATGAAATCCCGCAAATTAGGATGGATCATGGAATTTCTTTGGGATGCAAGAATCAAAAAATTCTCTGTGTTGGAAGAAAATATCTCTTATTTCCCCCCCGAATAGATTCTTCTTTTTCATTTCCAAAGGAATGTTGCTGCGTTGCCTTGAACGGTACACTAATCCTTTGAATCCGGTACCAACAGGTATCATACCCCCCAGAACAACGTTCTCTTTCAGGCCTTTCAACCAATCGATACGACCTCGTAGAGCGGCTTTTGCTAAAACCCGAGCAGTCTCTTGAAAACTAGCTTCGGATATGAAACTTTGATTATTCAGAGACGCCCTCGTTATTCCCAATAAGACAACTCGATAACAGATCGCTTCTTCCAAAGCGCGCCCTGTTCGTTCCGCCCGCAACAATCCTATGAGTTCTCCAGGTGAAAAAACATTAGACATTCCATCTTCTGAAACCAATACTTTTGATGTTATTTGACGCACAATAATTTCTATATGCCTATTATGGATTTGCACCCCCTGGGATCTATAAACCTTTTGAATCTTATTAACCAAAGCGATACGGCTTTGTGCTATGGTTAACTCAGCGCCAATCAAGAATCCCCAAGGAATTCCAAGAATTCTTGTTATACATTCGTTCCAATCTTCAACCCTCTCTTCTAGGTTCATTGAGATTGAATCAATCGAACGCACTTCTAACACTTGTTCCACTTTAGGAAGACCTTGCGTTATATCACTAGATCTCGATTTTTCATAGATAAATGTAACTAATGTATCTCCTTCGTAAAGGATTGCCCCATAATGGCCATGAAGGGTGGCTCCTGGAGTAGCCAAATAGGGCTTAGCAGATCTTATTACTAAAGAGTCAACATGAACAATTATAACCTGCCCAGATTTGAGGCGCGGTCCATGTTTGGATATACATACATTTTCACAAATCAACTGTCCAAGGCTAATGATTGTCGATGTCTCTTCACAATAGGCGGGATGGAGCGAATACCAATTCAAATTGAATGGATTCAAAATCATGTTACTACATGGATTGGGATTCGAAATTCTCCCCCTTTCATCCATTAAAAAATAGTTAAGTACTTGGAAAGTCTGTTTGAAATTGAAATTCTCAAGTAGCAAATATTTATTTACCAAGATCTGATTATGAGTTATTAAGTGGTAAGATGGAGAAAAATTCGCAATTTTAGGCACAACCCCTAAAGGACCCGACGAATTCCTAATTGGAATTCGGAGATCCCCTTTACTTTTAATTGATTCTTTTATCACATTGTTGTTATATTTAAAACCGTTGAATGGACCCATTCGAGAACAATTAGATGATGACAAAATGATCAAAGACTGGCATTCCTTATTTCGACTCAACAACGTACGACTAGTTCCTTGATGTTGGGTAAGTGACCTTCCCTTGGAAGAAAAAGGTTTGAGATTCATGCAAGCTAATCCATTATCGGGAATCAATCCCGACCCTGCCGGATCATTCCTTTTTCTGTTATACGAGGACTTCGCTAAGTCCATTCTTAGGAAATCTCGAATCAGATCATTGACTCTTACTTCAACAAAGGAAGCATGAACCTCCTCTCTAGACGAACCCTTTTTGTCTTGGTCCCAATTCAAGACGAAACAAGTTCGAACTGATTGAATACTTGTGTGAGAAATTCCTCGAACTGTTTTGCCATTTCCATAAAGGATATACTTGACAATTCTAAGTTGCAAACTCTCCCTTTCCTGCAAGAGATCGTGGGGGAAAAGCGTTGCTAAATGAATCTCGTCTTCGATTTCATCCCTGACTACGGGTCGAACCAAAACAAAAGACTTTTTCTTGATAGGTGTGATCCGTTGGACATAGATCCAATTTTTCCATTTTTTTGATTCCTTAGCCTTTTTTTTTCCCGTGACTTGTAGTAGTAAGCTGCCACTATGCCAGGATATCTTATCTGTCTCTCCAGGAAAATGGATCTCTCCAGAAAAGATTTTCAGTTCAATCCTTTTTTTTTTTTTCTCTACTCGGACCAATCCGCCTACCCGGCTTCTTATATTTAAAGTAATTTGTGTATCTACTCCAACAATACTATTGTTCCGCACCATTATGGAAGAGGATCCGGGTAATATATGTACTTCCTCGGGAATGAAAACTCCTTTCTTTTGGTATTTTTGCCTAAATTCTTTGGCTCTTCGATACTCAATCAAATCCTCTTTTTTGACGCTGGAATGCGTCTCTCTAGTCCCATATTTAGTAATTCCCGAACTGTTTCTTCTGTATTGGGGATCATCGAAATAAGCAAGAATACTCTTTCTACGGAAAATGCCATTTATGGGTATTTCCATCGAGATACCTGAACGAGGTATTAGTTCTCTCTCTCGTTCTTGATTAGATTGAAATGGAATGATGAATCTATTTCTTCGCCTCTTTGCCAATAAATCAGAATTTTCGTGGAGAATGGCAGGATATATGAAATGACAATGACCATTGCATGGGCTTCGATCGG